CTTAACAAAACGTCTTCTTCTTTGAACAATAAAGAGGGAAAGAAATAAAAAAAAGTCTAGTCTTTCTCAGTATCTATCTATAAAGATAGTAAGAGCTCATTCCATTGATTGAAATAGAAAATTTCGGAAGAATTTTAGGTTAGAAGAAATTTCCAATCATCGGAATCCCTTTCTTTTCGAAATACAAACACGGGAATCAATGAAATATCTCTTTGAGAGAAAGAGTATGATTCATATCATAGATAACTCCATTGGAGTCCAATGGGATTCGAAATTCAGAGATTTTGATTTTAAATAGTTCAAAACGCGTTGCAGAACGATCTATAAAACAATTGATACGGTTTGATTCCTCAACTCAATTAGTAGTACTTCTAGAGCCCACTTCTTCCCCACACTACGAGTGAAAGGGAAAATGTAAAGACTACCATTAAAGCAGCCCAAGCGAGACTTACTATATCCATGTGAATTATGTCCCCTATCTCTATAAATACGAAGGAATTTTTCCATTATTCCTCCCTAATAATAGTGGAATCCATGGCGCAGAGTCAAAAAGGGATTCTGACCGAACACTATCGAGAAACCAATCCAATAAATCGATTATGATTTCGAATCGGGAAAGATTAAACACAAGCAAAATACGTAGTAAGATCCGAAGGGAATGGGAACATGTAGGAATAAGAATAATAAGGCCTATTCTTTTCTTTTTTTGTTTTGTTGACCTTAGTAAGTAAAAACAGACAAGGGAGAAATCACGAAAAACCAGAAATCTCTATCTATTACAGACCTCTATTTCCCCATTTGATCCGGTACCCTCCTTCCCCATTATCACTCTGAAAGAGGGGGCTTGTCTAGGGGTTGCCGCAAAGAAATTCTTTCTGTTTGCCCCTTTTTCTATAAAAGTCAATTATCAATCCAATCTAATATTGGTTGGATACCTGAGCACTCGGAGATTCTCGCGAGTCCGTCGTATATTGCACCTCCTTCCAAAACTCTTAATTGAATCAGATTTCCTATTCAGGCTCCACAATCTGATTCAAGATCCAGTCATTAGACACTCCCTTAGTAATAGAAGGGAATCGTGAAGTCTTGATAGACCCTCTACCAGTAGATTCGAATATTTCCTTGAATCCTAGATGCGAACGAGCATTCACACTCTTTTTGTTTAGAAAACCCTCAGACCACATGCTTAGAATCAACAAAGCATTAACAGTCTGTTTCCTCTGCTTCTAACGGGGAAGAATTCTGCGAGTTCTATAAGCGGAACCGAAGAGAAGAAGAGATTTCGAGTTTTTTTTGTTGATCAGGCGACACCCGGATTTGAACTGGGGAAAAAGGATTTGCAGTCCCCCGCCTTACCACTCGGCCATGCCGCCAAAATAATACAAAATAGATGAAAATTTTCCCAGATTGCTGAAGTTTTATTGTACTTGGATTTTGACTCCTGTTTTCCTTAATCCTTTTCCTAAAAGAAACACCCTTTTTGGATTTTATCCATCCCTTCGATTGATTGTATAGTATTGGAAAATCCACAATGCTAAAAACATTCTCTGGCTTTTCTATTGAGAAATCAAATGTGGATTTTCAGCCGACAAACTTGAACCATTAACTATTGACTGCTTAGTTCGAATTAATGACGATTCTGGGATTTGAATCGCAAATTGTGTTTTCCTAATGACATAAGAAAATACAAATTGAGACAGAACTAATCAGTATTTATTTTTTCAATCAAAAAATCCTTCTCAATTTCAATTATAACAAAACATATCAGTATATGTAAACCCCAGAACATAAATTGTTACACAGATATCTATTATTTAGATATATTGTTTATAGGTAATTATCATAAAATTATCCTACTTCACTTCAATTTTGCATTAAATAGAAATTCTCTTTTGATAGAACACGACCCGGACTGTCCCGAATAGAACCAGCAATAAAAGAGAAGTCGGATATTATAGCTATCCGCATACGTGTTTAATAAGTGCAACCCTTCTTATACACTTCAAATCATATTCTATTCAAAAATCAGTAAAGTAAAGTAGAAATATTTCTCTTCTCTGCGAATCGTTTTTTTTTTTGAATAACGAAATCTCTAACATAAAGACGGTTAAGTGCTAAAAAAATGGATCCTATGTTGTTTCTGATTTTTCTGTCTTTGTATTTATCTCCCAAATACCGAATCCTTTTATTTTTCTCAAATTCGAATATGTAATATCATAATAATGGTATAATTGAAATCCTTTTTGTTTTGCTATTATATACAAAACCTTATGACTTTAACTTGAATAAGTCTAAGTGACAGAATTCTGTTTCTAGGACTGTTTTATCAATTCCTTTCCATTTTGATCTGTTGCAACTTCCAATTTAAGTAGAAAATTCTCTTTATTCCTCCGTTCAAACGTAGTTCATACATTTCATTCCAAATATGGAGTTGGATAAAATTTCATGTGATTCAGTAAACAGAATAGAAATTCCATCAGTGCTAGATCATCGATCTAAT